TAATCCATATCGAGTAGACCTTGTCATTGTGAGAATTCTTAATTCATGAGTTGTAGGGAGGGACTTATGTCACCACAAACAGAGACTAAAGCAAGTGTTGGATTTAAAGCAGGTGTTAAAGATTACAAATTGACTTATTATACTCCTGAATATGAAACCAAAGATACTGATATCTTGGCAGCATTCCGAGTAACTCCTCAACCCGGAGTTCCACCTGAAGAAGCAGGGGCTGCGGTAGCTGCGGAATCTTCTACTGGTACATGGACAACTGTGTGGACTGATGGACTTACCAGTCTTGATCGTTACAAAGGACGATGCTACCACATTGAGTCCGTTCCTGGGGAAGATAGTCAATATATTGCTTATGTAGCTTATCCTTTAGACCTTTTTGAAGAAGGTTCTGTTACTAACATGTTTACTTCCATTGTAGGTAACGTATTTGGTTTCAAAGCCCTACGAGCTCTGCGTTTGGAGGATTTGCGAATTCCCCCTGCTTATTCTAAGACTTTCCAAGGCCCACCTCACGGTATCCAGGTTGAAAGAGATAAGTTGAACAAGTATGGTCGTCCTCTATTGGGATGTACTATTAAACCTAAATTGGGATTATCCGCAAAGAACTATGGTAGAGCGGTTTATGAATGTTTACGTGGTGGGCTTGATTTTACCAAAGATGATGAAAACGTGAACTCACAGCCATTTATGCGTTGGAGAGACCGTTTCTTATTTTGTGCCGAAGCTATTTATAAATCACAGGCCGAAACTGGTGAAATCAAAGGGCATTACTTGAATGCTACTGCGGGTACATGTGAAGAAATGATTAAAAGGGCCCAATTTGCTAGAGAATTAGGAGTTCCCATCGTAATGCACGACTACTTAACTGGGGGATTCACTGCAAATACTAGTTTGGCTCATTATTGCCGTGACAACGGCCTACTTCTTCACATCCACCGCGCAATGCATGCAGTTATTGATAGACAGAAAAACCATGGTATGCATTTCCGTGTACTAGCTAAAGCATTACGTATGTCTGGTGGAGATCATATTCACTCTGGTACAGTAGTAGGTAAACTGGAAGGGGAACGTGAGATGACTTTAGGTTTTGTTGATTTATTACGTGACGATTTTATTGAAAAAGACAGAAGTCGCGGTATTTTCTTCACTCAAGATTGGGTTTCTATGCCAGGTGTTATTCCTGTAGCTTCCGGGGGTATTCATGTTTGGCATATGCCTGCCCTGACTGAAATCTTTGGGGATGACTCTGTACTACAGTTTGGTGGAGGAACTTTAGGACACCCTTGGGGTAATGCGCCAGGTGCAGTAGCTAACCGAGTGGCTTTAGAAGCGTGTGTACAAGCTCGTAACGAGGGACGTGATCTTGCTCGCGAAGGTGTTGAAATTATCCGTGAAGCTGCTAAATGGAGCCCGGAACTTGCGGCTGCTTGTGAAGTATGGAAAGAGATCAAATTTGAATTCGAACCAGTAGATAAGCTAGATAAATAAAGAGAAAATATAAGTGTGCATAATTCAGTAATTCCTGTTTGTTCTCCTAATTGATTGCAATTAAATTCGGCCCAATCTTTTTCTAAAAAAAGATTGAGCCGAATAATAAAAAAGAAAAAATGAGCATCCTATTTATTTGCATATATTTTTTATATGTAGATACCTTACCTACTTAGCCATATATATAAGATCTAAATACAAAATAAGATCGAAGACTAGACTAAACAACTCAATACTTTTTTTTTTATTTTTTTGTTTATGCGATCCATAATTAATCCTTTGGATCCCTGGGACGGGTGGGTAGACTCTTTATTTATATCTTTTAGTTTCAGGGCATAGACGGAAGGAAGGCCCCCTTTTCCCTATCCTATATATATTGTCTTTTTCGTTCCATGTTGAAATAGAAACTGCATTTTGGATTATACGACATAACATTATACGAGAACGAATTTTTTATTTCTAGGAAGAAACAATTATTTCTCTTTTCGATCAGAATTTTTTTGTACATTACATGAAAGTCTTTCTATTTTAAAATTGAGAAAAAGATTCTATCAATATATATTCAACAATATGTATTCAAGTAATACCTAGGATTTACAAAAAAGAGAATCACACCCGCTTATTAATAAACAACCCTAATGCTCGGATTCATATGCTTAATTCCTGATAGAGAATAAAATAGTAAAATAGATAGATTATTTTATTCATTGAATGACTATTCATCTATTGTATTTTCATCAAATAGGGAGCAGGAAGACTCTATGGAAAAATGGTGGTTCAATTCGAGGTTGTCCAACGGGAAGTTAGAGCATAGGTGTGTGTTAAGTAAATCAATGGATAGTGTTGATGGTATTGGGCATACCAGTCGAAGTGAAGAACCTATTCGAAATGATACAAATAAAAAAATTCCTAATTGGAATCATAGTGATAATTCTAGTTTTACTAATGTTGACTATTTATTTGATGTTAGGGATATTTGGAGTTTGATCTCTGATGAGACTTTTTTAGTTAGGGATAGTAATGGGGATAGTTATTTTGTCTATTTTGATATTGAAAATCAGATTTTTGAGATTGAAAATGATAGTTCTTTTCAGAATGAACTAGAAAGTTTTTTTTCTATTTCTAGTTATTTGAATAGTGGGTCTAAGAGAAAGAATCACCACTATTATCATTACATGTATGATACTCAATCTAGTTGGAATAATCACATTAATAGTTGCATTGATAGTTATCTTCGTTTTGAAATGAGTATTAATAGTTCTATTTCGGGTAGTACTGATAATTACAGTGACAGTTCCGTTTATAGTTTTATTTGTACTGAAAATATAAGTAGTAGTGAGAGTCGGAGTTCTAGTATAAAAACTAGTAATAATGAAAAAAATTTCAATATAAGAGGAAGATCTAGTGATTTCGATATAAATAAAAAATACAGACATTTATGGGTTCAATGCGAAAATTGTTATGGATTAAATTATAAAAAATTTTTTAGGTCAAAAATGAATATTTGTGAACAATGTGGGTATCATTTGAAAATGAATAGTTCAGATAGAATCGAACTTTCGATTGATCCGGGAACTTGGAATCCTATGGATGAGGATATGGTTTCTATGGACCCCATTGAATTTCATTCAGAAGAGGAACCATATAGAGATCGTATCGATTCTTATCAAAGAAAAACAGGGTTAACTGAAGCTGTTCAAACAGGCGTAGGTCGACTAAACGGTATTCCTATAGCAATTGGGGTTATGGATTTTCAGTTTATGGGAGGTAGTATGGGATCCGTAGTAGGCGAGAAAATTACTCGTTTGATCGAATATGCTACTAATCGGTGCCTACCTGTCATTATTGTATGTGCTTCTGGAGGAGCGCGCATGCAAGAAGGAAGTTTGAGCTTGATGCAAATGGCTAAAATATCTTCTGCTTCATATAATTATCAATCAGATAAAAAGTTATTCTATGTATCAATTCTTACATCTCCTACAACAGGTGGAGTAACTGCCAGTTTTGGTATGTTGGGGGATGTAATTATTGCTGAACCTAATGCCTACATTGCATTTGCTGGTAAAAGAGTAATTGAACAAACATTGAATAAGACAGTACCGGATGGTTCACAAGCGGCTGAGTATTTATTCCATAAAGGCTTATTCGACCCAATTGTACCGCGTAATCTTTTAAAAGGCGTTCTGGCTGAGTTATTTCAGCTACACGGTTTCTTTCCCTTAAGTCAAAATTCAAAAATTAAAGTATAGCACTACATTCATTTATTTTATTTGTTTTGTAGCAAACAAATATTTGGTTCATCTTAATCAAAAAACTATTAAGAATGGTGTTTTCTTTGGTGACATAAGTTACACTTGTAGTAAGAGACAGAAGTTTAGAAAAATTATTATTTTTTCCTCCAAATCTATTTTTTTATTCTACCTCTATTTATGATTAGTAATCACGAACCAGCTTATCTATCAACAGGATAAAAGAATGAATTTATCCTTTCGAGGAATTCGAATTGGAGAAAATTCTTTTTTTCTGGCCTTGCTCTTCCTTCTTACACTTAATACATATTAAATTAATATACAATAATCAAAAATGTGTAGTATGTAAAATCGATCGAAATAGAAATAAAATAGAATAAAACACGGAGAAGTTATTTCAATATTTATACACAACCCCCAATTTTGACTATGAATCCTTATTTGTAGAATCGGATTAGTTAGAGTCGTGAACTCATAAAAAACTCAAATAGGAAAAGATTACAAAAGGAAGATCGAAAGAAGATTCAGGATGGAAGAGAAGAGGAAGTCGGATTCTCACCCATATTCGTAAAAGAAAAACAAAGCGAAAAGAAAGGGAAATAGGCATGCTTAATTTTGTTCTACATTATTTCTTTTTCTTATTTTTAACATATACACACATATTAATTAATATTCATTAATAATTATTTTAATTAATTTTGTTTCTTTTTTTTTTTTAGGTAGAGTTAGGTTAGTAAATTAATTATTATCTATTAAATGATAAATGATTTTAATTTCTTTGAAATTTTTATTACTTTGTTTGAACTTTTTCTATTATTGATATTGATTAATATTTTATTATTAATTTTATTATTAATAAAATAATTAATTAATTAATAAAATTACTTTCCAGTAAAATACTAGTAAAATAAATTTTATTAATTTAATTTATATTTTTTATATTTTAATTAGAATTTATTCTATATACTTATTCTATATACTTACTTAAATTACTTATCTTAATAAAATAACTTATCTTAATAAAATATTTAATGATTTTTAGAATTTTTGTTTCCAACTAAACTAAATATATATAATCAATCTTTTTATTTATTATATATATAATTATATAATTTATATATATATATATATAWWWTTTTWTATATATAATTTTTATCTTATTTCTTTTCTAAATTATTTATTATTTTTCGATTTTAATATAATATTATATCGTATATATAATAAAATAATATAGTATATATTACTCCTATTAGATATATCATAAGATATCTATCTAATAGATAGAAATATTTAGATAGAAATATAAAATTGAGGCACTCATTCTATGACAGATATTAACTTACCCTCTATTTTTGTGCCTTTAGTGGGCCTAGTATTTCCGGCAATTGCAATGGCTTCTTTATTTCTTCATGTCCAAAAAAATAAGATTGTCTAGGCTCCGTGGGACCAAAATTTTCAATTTATTTCAACGCAGGATGATAATACAGATATTTATTTCGTGTAAATAATATGGTACGTACGATACGCGGCCCTTTTAGAATACACAAACGAAAGAAATGTTATGCATGCGGATACAAAATATCCGCATTTACATAACGTGTATTTTTGCGGATATCTCCGGTAAAATAGGATCTGCGAGGTTTTTATTCTTAAATGGAAAGTCAATGTATCTAACCAATTACTCCTAGTATTTCACATCAAAATACTGCTAGTTGATGAAAGTTACTTTGGAATCAAAAAAGTAAAGTAAAATTTTTTGGTTCATGTCATTCCATTCCCTCAATTCCAATCGAATGCAACCGGATCTAGTATAGTTTATAGTATGAACTGGCGATCAGAACATATATGGATAGAACTTATAACGGGGTCTCGAAAAACAAGTAATTTTTGCTGGGCCTGTATCCTTTTTTTAGGTTCACTAGGATTCTTAGTGGTTGGAACTTCCAGTTATCTTGGTAGGAATTTGATATCCGTATTTCCATCTCAGCAAATCATTTTTTTTCCACAAGGGATCGTGATGTCTTTCTATGGGATCGCAGGTCTATTCATTAGCTCCTATTTGTGGTGCACTATTTCGTGGAATGTAGGTAGTGGTTATGATAGATTCGATAGAAAAGAAGGAATAGTGTGTATTTTTCGTTGGGGATTCCCTGGAAAAAATCGTCGCATTTTCCTTCGCTTCCTTATGAAAGATATCCAATCAATCAGAATAGAGGTTAAAGAGGGTCTTTATGCTCGTCGTGTCCTTTATATGGAAATCAGAGGTCAAGGAGCTATTCCCTTGACTCGTACTGATGAGAATTTTACTCCACGAGAAATTGAACAAAAAGCTGCGGAATTGGCCTACTTCTTGCGTGTACCAATTGAAGTATTTTGAAATGAACTGAAAAAAAAAATTGAAGAATAAATGTTTTCTCCGCATGGGTGGGGAAAGGATTTTCCTCTTTTCAATACAACTAACTAAAGTTCTTTCATTCTTTTTTTATACTAGAAAAACTAGAAAACAAAGTCTAATCTAATAAATATGGATTCATCACATCAAATATATCTGAACATTTACTTCGTAATACAGAATTCTTTTTATGTCCAAGATTTGGAATTGATAACTTTTTGGTTTGATTTGAGACCGTGAAACATTTCGAAAAAAAAAGAAATTGATCCGGGGGGGTTTGAAATCCATCCAATTGGCTATTTCAAGTGGATTTTCGAGTGTTCGTCGAAAGGAACAAATGAAGGTGAAATTTATTTGAATGAATTTGCCCAATTGAGATATCTGAGAAAAATATTTATTCCCCTTTTCTTTCATTTTCATCCGAAAAGGACTCTTATTCTATTTCTATATTCCTTCCAAATTCAAAAACGAAGTTATTACGCAATTATACAAAAATAGGAAAGGAGTAGATCCCTGGGTCACTATCTTGTTATAGAACTCCCGTTTCATAGAAATATAAGATAGAGTTGACGAATAAATAAAGCGTTAACAATTCAATTCAAAAAAATGAAAAAACAGAAAGCATTGGCCTCCCTCCTATATCTTGTATCTATAGTATTTTTGCCTTGGTGGGTCTCTCTCTCATTTAATAAATGTCTGGAACCTTGGGTTACTAATTGGTGGAATACCAGACAATCCGAAACTTTTTTTAATCATATTCAAGAGAAAAATGTTCTAGAAAAATTCATAGAATTAGAAGAACTATTCCTATTAGACGAAATGCTAAAGGAGTACCCGGAAACACATACACAAAAACTTCATATCGGAATACACGAGGAAACGATACAATTGGTCAAAACACAAAATGAATATGATCTCCATATCATTTTACATTTCTCGACAAATATAATTTGTTTCGCTATTCTAAGTGGTTATTTTATTCTGAGTAATGAAGAGCTTGTCATTCTTAATTGTTGGGTTCAAGAATTCCTCTATAACTTAAGTGATACAATAAAAGCTTTTTCGATTCTTTTAGTTACTGATTTATGGATTGGATTTCATTCAACCCACGGCTGGGAACTAATGATTGGCTCGGTCTACAATGATTTTGGATTGGATCATAATGATCAAATTATATCTGGTCTTGTTTCCACTTTTCCGGTTATTCTAGATACAATTGTGAAATATTGGATCTTCCATTATTTAAATCGTGTATCTCCTTCGCTTGTAGTCATTTATCATTCAATGAATGAATGAAGAATTTATTTGATTTCATTATATCAATCAAATGATAATCCCTCTTCTTGTATAAAGAAAGCATTTTCAATCTTACTAAATTCTTTATACTTTTATCTGCTCAAGGTATTCATCCCATATTATATTCCGGTACAATTATTTCAGTACAAGGACAGATTCGTGTATAGGTAACTATATTAGTTACCTATCTAATTTATTGTAGAAATTCCAGGATCAATGATTGGACATGCAAAAAAAAAATACTTTTTCTTGGATAAAGGAAGAGATGGTTCGATTTATTTCTGTATCAATCATGATATATGTAATAACTCAGGCATCTATTTCAAATGCATATCCCATTTTTGCGCAGCAGGGTTATGAAAACCCACGAGAAGCAACTGGACGAATTGTATGTGCCAATTGCCATTTAGCTAATAAACCCGTGGATATTGAAGTTCCGCAAGCTGTGCTTCCAGATACTGTATTTGAAGCAATTGTTCGAATCCCTTATGATATGCAAGTGAAACAAGTTCTTGCTAATGGTAAAAAGGGAGGTTTGAATGTGGGGGCTGTTCTTATTTTACCTGAGGGATTCGAATTAGCCCCTCCCGATCGTATTTCTCCCGAAGTGAAAGAAAAAATAGGAAATCTTTCTTTTCAGAGTTATCGTCCGAATAAAAAAAATATTATTGTGATAGGTCCTGTTCCGGGTAAGAAATATAGTGAAATCGTCTTTCCTATTCTTTCCCCCGACCCTGCTACGAAAAAAGACGTTAACTTCTTAAAATATCCCATATATGTAGGTGGGAATAGAGGACGGGGTCAGATTTATCCTGATGGGAGCAAGAGTAACAATACAGTTTATAATGCTACATCAGCAGGTATAGTAAACAGAATAGTACGTAAAGAAAAAGGGGGATATGAAATAACCATAGTTGATCCATCGGATGGACATCAAGTGGTTGATATTATACCTCCAGGACCAGAACTTCTTGTTTCAGAGGGTGAATCTATCAAGCTTGATCAACCATTAACAAGCAATCCTAATGTGGGAGGGTTTGGTCAGGGAGATGCCGAAATAGTTCTTCAAGACCCATTACGTGTCCAAGGTCTTTTGTTCTTCTTGGCATCTGTTATTTTGGCGCAAGTCTTTTTGGTTCTTAAAAAGAAACAGTTTGAAAAGGTTCAATTGTACGAAATGAATTTTTAGGTCCAGAAATTCCTTAACTTAACATCATGTTGGTTAAAAGTGTCGAATTCGTGTTGATCCATACAATTATGTATGATCAAAAAATATCTAAAGCCTTTTGGTTGCTTTGTTTATACTTTTTTTGTTTTCCAGAATGTCTAGAATTTTTTATTTTTTTATCCTATTCCTAGTAATAGACATACAAAGGAAGAGAATACAAGGCAAGAATGGGAAAAATGAAAGGAAGAAATACTTTTTTTAGGAGGGATTACTAGTCTTCAAAATTCTCTATTCGGCGCAAGAAAAGGGTGGAAAATCCTTTTTCTTGTGTCGTCTTGTATGGAACTTATAATGATTTTTCTCTTATTCATCAAAAAAGATTACTATTCCTTCTTTTTCGTGTCTACCGAAACTTTATTTGTTTAGATTCATAATCAAAAGAAAGAAGTAGAAGACAAACAAAAAAAGGTTAAGGGGAATAATTCATTGAGCAAATAGAAGTTCTTCGATTAACTGAAACTTATAACTTAGAGAGATTATTCAAACAAAAAAGACTTTTATTGTTCTGGTTGACAGGCAGATTCTATTTTTACGAATATAATATTCAAACCCTTATTTATTACCTCATCAGTTTATTACCTCAGCAGAGTTTTTATTTTATATATATATATATATATTTTTTTTTTATTTTTCTATTGATTATGTATGTAGTTTTTATAGAGAAAGTTCTATTTATTAATTTAATGATTTACTGGATGTATCCTGCCTAAAAATACATATAATAATATTGTATTATTCAGAAATCCCATTGATTACTGCTTTCTTCTTGCTTCGTCAGCTTAAGAGTTAATATTATGGAAGAACGGTAGAGATTATGAATCAATCAATAAATACATTCAATTCTTCAAAAACATTATTAAAAAACAAAGGAATAGAGTAGAGTGAGTCGTTTAAAACATTATAGAAAAAGGAGCTGTTTTGTCATTTCTACTAATATAATTGATTATGTTGACTGGATAACGTTCCAATTTTTATGTTTTTCAATTTTGATGTTATGGAATAGATCAAAGTATTCCTAAGAGCTCTACGGCCCCCCCAATCAGATAGGGGGGGTAAGATCCCGTAGAGCTCTTACTTTTTCATGTCTAAATTTGGGTTCATGATTACTAGAGAGATGAACCCAACCCGGAATATGAACCGTAAAAGAAAATACCTATTAAACCAATCACAAGAATACCAGCTACAGTACCTATTAGCCAAAGAGGAATCCTTCCAGTAGTATCGGCCATTTCCCCTACTTTCCTCCACATTTTATCAAATGGTCATGCTAGAGACAAAAACAGTCATGGATAATTACAAAGATGGTATCTTTCCGAATGGGATAAGAAAATTCCT